AATATAATTTTTATGCACTTATGAACTGAAAAAAGGAAGAATTTTTTGTAATCGTTATTTCTTGCCTCTGTCATATCACGAAAACCTTTCGATTTGGAACGGGGAGAGATGGCTGAGTGGACTAAAGCGGCGGATTGCTAATCCGTTGTACAATTTTTTTGTACCGAGGGTTCGAATCCCTCTCTTTCCGCCCCCTTGGATCATTTGGGACTTTCAAATTGTAAGGAATTCTGACCCCCGGATTTTCTCATAGATAAATGTACGAAATAAATCTAATTTGTAAGAAAAAATTTTCAAAAATTTTTGATTTTTACTCCTCACGCCCAGGATTACGTCCTGGGTCATTAGATAAGAATCCAAAGATAAAGAGGGAAACAAAGAATATCACTACTGTATAAACAAAGAGTTTGAGAGTAAGCATTACATAATCTCCAAGATTTTTTTTTAAGGAATAGATTACCCTTTTTCCTTACCGCACAGATTCACTAGGATGGTTTTTTTTATTTTGACACCTAAAAATAAAAATGCAAAAATCAATTCTAAAAAAAATTGCAAGAATTACTTTATGATAAGCTATCAATATCAAAAATTAGTTTAGGTATTGTGTGTGTATCTAAAGTAAAGGTACCTGCTCAACGTAGGTGCAGGGGGTAGAAAGGCTGATCCAAATTTATTGCAGCAGCTATACATTCAATGTAGAAGAATTGGAATTTTAGAATCGAAAGTTCATAATATAAGACTTCTCGTCTCTTATTCATTTTTTTCTTTTTTTTGGAATGAATACATCATTCCATTTGGCAGACAGAGCAGAATTCCATTTGGCAGACAGAGCAGAATAATAAAGATTTCATCGAAAACTTACAGCAGCTTGCCAAACAAACGCTAATAGAAAAAAGAGTACAGGTATCACAGGCATAACATCCACGATTGGGTTGAAAATGGCATAAGCTTCGGGTAATTTGGCGAAGAAAAAACTAGTCGGATAAAGAACAGAATTAAAACAGATACAGGTTAAACTAAGTATATTAGACATAACAAGCATTTCGTTCTTGTAGAGTAGATAATTGGATTTTGATTGAGTTATTTTTCTAAGGGAAAAAGGAAAAGAAAAGATGGATTCAAAATCCTTTTTTCTTCGGACTTTCCCAAACACAAAATACCTCCTTGTATTCTCATTCTCAAATGAGAATGGAAGAAATTCGACTTTCATATAATATCTTAATAGAATTCCATGTAATGATCAATGCATTTTTTGCATTCTATATTATCCGCATGTTTCGAATCCTAGCAAGAAAATATCCCTCGTTTTTTAGGCAATTGAAGTGGGGTTGACGAATAATATATAATATAAATACTGTTTATTAGATTAGTGTCACATAAAAGAAATGGGGCGTGGCCAAGTGGTAAGGCAGCGGGTTTTGGTCCCGTTATTCGGAGGTTCGAATCCTTCCGTCCCAGATTTTTTTTTAGTTCTTTCTATTAGCTAAAAGAAAGAATACTAAAAGTAAAAGCAAAGACCTTAATTTTACTTTACACTAATTTTTTTGACTTCATTTTTTCTTTCTTTTGTTACTCCAGTCGAAGAAGTATGAATATAACTACCAAAAAACTACCAATCTTTTCATTGGCATAGTTTATTTGTTGGAGAAGAGTCGATCCTTCTCATTTAAGGATTGATCATCTCGGGTTCTTTGTTGAGGATTGAAATTCAATAGTAAATAAGTCTTAAGCAAACTATTTTATTCCTCTTTTTCAAACTATGTTTCATCCATATGATAGAATATGGGTTTAAATAAATTGGATCTTTGCAGAGTCTTCTCCGATAAATACTTATTTCTTTTATCCATATTTCCCCATAGATAGCAAGTTTGAATTAGTATACAAAACCAATGACTATTCATGATTCTATCAATATTGAATCAATTCTCGATACCACTTTGCAATGAAATTAGAGGAATGTTATGGTAAAACTTCGTTTAAAACGATGTGGTAGAAAGCAACGTGCGACTTGAAGGACATGATCGATTGTGGATTTTGCTATCCACCATTTTCCATAGTAATGAAAATGCTCTTGGCTCGACATAGTCTGTTCTATTTGTCCCGAACCGAATTTGCGCTGGGTTGTTTGTAAGTAAATAGTACACGATGGAGCTCGAGAAGACAGAATTTTTTAGCAAGGGAAAGAATCTAGGGTTAGTGAAAACTAATAAATTAGGCCAACTTTGTCAGTCTATCCTTAACTTAATATAGAAATTGAAAGGTTCAAATAAGAAAAAAGGAAAATTTTGGAAGATTGGAAATTTGATTAAAAGTCTATGAGAATCAATCGTTCCTATTCGATTTCTATAGAAGAGGAAAATGCTTTATTGAAGGAAAAAAAAAAAGAAAGGGTATGTTGCTACTCTTTTGAAAGAAAAAAGAATAGGAATTCCCGAAGTAATGTCTAAACCCAAGGATTTCACAAATTAAAGATAAAGGATTCCGGAACAAGTAAACATGATTTTCAACCGTCTCAACAATAGAATTAGATCAGAATAAGGAAATTTGTTCGAGATGAGATAAGGAAAAAAGTTTAGAGACGACTCAAAAAATTTCGAAGGATTTCTCTTTTGAAGTCTGTCAGTCAAAATTAACCAACTTGAGTCATGAGTATAAATGAAATTTGTTTTATCTTCTATAAGGAAATTAATGCAAGTCATAGTCTAATTTTCATCTATTTGTATTATAGATAGAAATTCGAATCATTTTCTCGAGCCGTATGAGGAGAAAACCTCCTATACGTTTCTAGGGGGGGCGTTGTTTATCTACATCTATCCCAATAAGCTGTCTATCGAATCGTTGCAATTGATGTTCGATCTCGAAGAGAAGGAAGAGATCTTCAAAAAGTTGGTTTTTATGATCCGATAAAAAATCAAACTTGTTTAAATGTTCCAGCTATTCTCTATTTCCTTGAAAAAGGTGCTCAACCCACAAGAACTGTTTATGATATTTTAAGGAAAGCAGAATTCTTTAAAGATAAAGAAAGAACTTTGAGTTAATTGAAGAACTAAATTATTTAGCCACAATTTGACTCTTTTTTAGTCCTATTTTTTTGCTGCATTTAGGTCGTGCCAATCCAACAAAAGCCCTTATTTAATTTCCTTATTTGTATCTAATTGGTTTTCTTACCATTGGATTTCTATTGACAAAGGTCTATTGAACAAATAGAATTTGTAGCTAGATAGGTCTCTTTATCATCACTCCATATTAGGTATTTCTGTCTACACTTCGCTCAATTGCTAGGGTTGCCCCCTTGCATGTACTTGCATAGAAGATTTTTCTATTTAAAGAAATAGAAATTGCTAAAAAAAGAAGAATTTTGCTATTGTGATTGGGGCTGTTCCTTTTTTAACCTTAGTGAAATTTAAGCGATCTGTTTATTTTGGTATTTGAGTGTTTTTAATGGGTGATAAAATCTTTCTTTTGATGTCTTACTAATTTAATGTTTTGACGGGAGGGTCCGGTGTAATTTCATTGATTTTTGGATTTCGATCGTATCTAAGATCCTATTTTATATGGGTTGCTAACTCAATGGTAGAGTACTCGGCTTTTAAGTGCGACTATGATCTTTTACACATTTGGATGAAGCAACAAATTCGTCCAGACTCTTGGTAGAGTCTAGAAGACCACGACTGATCCTGAAAGGTAATGAATGGAAAAAATAGCATGTCGTAATAAAATCAATTTCTTTTTTTTGATTTTTGGATAAAAATCAAAAAATTTCTATTTTCTGGGTCTAGTGAATAAATGGATAGAGCCTGGCTCTAATTCTGGTAAAAAAAAAAAGCAACGAGCTTAACTTCTTAATTGAAAGGATTCCCCGATCTAATTAGACGTTAAAAATAGATTAGTGCCTGATGCGGGGAAAGGTTGGGTTTTCCTATCAGTGGACCCTCCAATTTTTTTAAGAATCCTAATTATTCTTGATTATGGATTGAAAAGGCATGTTATGAATTGAATGTGTAAAAGAAACAGTATATTGATAAAGAAACTCTATTCCAAAGTCAAAAGAGCGATTGGCCTGCAAAAATAAAAGATTTGTTCTTTTTTGTTTTGTAATTAGAACAAACATAAACAAATTAAATAGAAAAGGACCAGAAAAAGATCTATGGATTAGACTCCTTTTTTTCCAGGGTTTCTTTTTTGAAATGTAACACCCTGTTCTGACCATATTGCACTATGTATTTGATAAATCGAGAAATGCTTTTTTTCTCTGATTCAAGTAGAAATACAAATGGAAAAATTCAAAGGGTATTCAGAAAAAAAGAAATCTCCTCAACAATACTTCGTTTACCCACTTCTCTTTCAGGAATATATTTATGCATTTGCCCATGATTATGGATTAAATGGTTCGGAATCTATAGAAATTTTGGGTTGTAATAACAAGAAATTTAGTTCACTACTTGTGAAACGTTTAATTATTCAAATGTATCAGCAGAATTTTTGGATTAATTCGGTTAATCATCCTAACCAAGATCGATTGTTGGGTCACAGCAATCATTTTTATTTGGAGTTTTATTCTCATATTCTATCTGAGGGGTTTGCAATCGTTGTGGAAATCCCATTCTCGCTAGGAGAACTATCTTGTCCGGAAGAAAAAGAAATACCAAAGTTTCAAAATTTACAATCTATTCATTCAATATTTCCCTTTTTAGAAGACAAATTTTTGCATTTATCTTATCTATCACATATAGAGATACCCTATCCTATCCATTTTGAAATCTTGGTTCAACTCCTTGCATACCGGATCCAAGATGTTCCATCTTTGCATTTATTGCGATTCTTTTTCAACTATTATTCGAATTGGAATAGTCTTATTACTTCAATGAAATCCATTTTTCTTTTTTCAAAAGAAAATAAAAGACTTTTTCGATTCCTATATAACTCTTATGTATCAGAATATGAATTTTTCTTGTTGTTTCTTCGTAAACAATCTTCTTGCTTACGATTAACATCTTCTG